AATCAAAAAAGAGATAAAAATAACTGGGCAGGCTATGTGATTAGTTAGTATTCAAAATTGTACTATTAGTTGGTATTCAAAATATCCCATTCAAGTAGGCAAAGAGATGGTTGAATCAAACGATTTTTTTTAGAGGGCAATATGAATGTTCTAGCAAACACACTAAAAGGGTTATATGATGTATCCGGTGTGGAAGTAGGCCAGCATTTCTATTGGCAAATAGGGGGCTTCCAAGTCCACGGCCAAGTACTTATTACTTCTTGGGTTGTAATTGCTATCTTATTAGGTTCGGCCGCCATAGCTGTTCGGAACCCGCAAACCATTCCGAGTGGGGGTCAGAATTTCTTCGAATATGTTCTTGAATTCATTCGAGATGTTAGTAAAACTCAAATTGGAGAAGAATATGGTCCTTGGGTTCCTTTTATTGGAACTATGTTTCTATTTATTTTTGTTTCTAATTGGTCAGGAGCTCTTTTACCTTGGAAAATCATACAATTACCTCATGGGGAGTTAGCCGCACCCACGAATGATATAAATACTACTGTTGCTTTGGCTTTACTCACGTCAGTGGCCTATTTCTATGCGGGTCTTACCAAAAAAGGATTAGGTTATTTCGGGAAATATATTCAACCAACTCCAATCCTTTTACCCATTAACATCTTAGAAGATTTCACAAAACCCTTATCGTTAAGTTTTCGACTTTTCGGGAATATCTTAGCTGATGAATTAGTCGTTGTTGTTCTTGTTTCTTTAGTACCTTCAGTGGTTCCTATACCTGTTATGTTCCTTGGATTATTTACAAGTGGTATTCAAGCTCTTATTTTTGCAACTTTAGCCGCGGCTTATATCGGTGAATCCATGGAGGGCCATCATTGAAATAGTTTTTTTTTCAAACTAACAGTCTTTGGTTCAATAAAATTGACTTAGGGAATATACAACTAGGCCATATACGATAGAGAGTAATAGCAAAAAAATTACGATATTAGATAGGTGTAAAAAAGGAAAGAGATCGAAAAGATCTTTTTCCTAAAGTTCCCTTTCGTCCACTTAATATTATACCTCTCCTCAACGAATATTCGATTTCTATCTCATTATTCAATAGTTCAAGTTCAATATTCAAATAATAAAAGAATTTGAATATTCAATACGAATGCCTGTAGTATATCTTTAGGACGTGTGATTAAATATTAAATAAAAGAAATGTGATTAATATAAATATATAAAAAAAAAAAAAAAGAATTTACACAAAAACACAAAAACGTAATTCATAAAAAATGGGTTGGTTTGGAGAGGGTAGGTATATGTAATTGAATGGCTATAAATATAAATAAGTAAACTCTTGTAGATATTTCGATAATAGATTCTCGAATCCGATTCAATCTAAGACGAATGCTTGGTTTACGTTATGGAAGAAAGACACGTATATGTGATATTAGATATTGACTGATTCTATATGAACTAAAGATATATTTTATTTGCCACCCTACTCCTATGAATTTTGGCAGGGATTCTAATACCAATAGAAGCCTTTCCCTTTCCGTCTCTTTGTGACTGTGAATTGAATAAATAAACAGATGAAATTAAGAAAAGGGTGGACGAAAATAAGAGTTCGGAACCAAGAAATGGAAGATCGAAAGTCGTATGGATTCACAAAGACTCTGTGGATAGAAACAGAAACTCAAAAGTAGTTCGGATGATTCACTAATACTATTACTTCAACTCGAAGCTCTTAGTTACTTCGAATCCTAGCGACGGAATTATTAAGTCATAATTCGTTGGTTGATTGTATCATTAACCATTTCTTTTTTTGGTACGAGGGAACTTATCATGAATCCACTGATTTCTGCCGCTTCCGTTATTGCTGCCGGGTTGGCCGTAGGGCTTGCTTCTATTGGACCCGGAGTTGGTCAAGGGACTGCTGCGGGTCAAGCTGTAGAGGGTATCGCGAGACAGCCTGAGGCAGAGGGAAAAATCCGAGGTACTCTATTGCTTAGTCTAGCTTTTATGGAAGCTTTAACAATTTATGGACTGGTTGTAGCATTAGCGCTTTTGTTTGCGAATCCTTTTGTTTAATATGAAAAATCCCTATTTTATTGCCTTGGACTTATTGTTTCCTTTTTCGAATTCTATTAAGGTTTCACTCCTACAATTACTTATTCGTTGACAAAATAACCTGTGGGAAGGTTTGATTTGTGGATGAGGGATTAGTATACCCACTCCCTTTCATCCTTCCCCTTCGGAGTCCAAGGGAAACTAAGGATTGACGCAGGATTGATTGACACAGGGGGGGGATAGTTCACATAAATCGAATACTATTTTAAATAGGAAATAAATAAAAAAGAGGGGCGAAGTGATACAAAAAAAACTCTATTCGATTTTTTAGTCTATCTATTTAGTCTATAGGAGATCATATGAAAAATGTAACCGATTCTTTCGTTTCTTTGGGTCATTGGCCATTCGCCGGGAGTTTCGGGTTTAATACCGATATTTTATCAACAAA